TTCTTCTATCGAGGAGGCCCGCGCTTCTTTTGTTGAAGTAAGCACAAATGGTCTGATTCGTGATTTCCTAAGAATCAATCTATTGAAATCCAAAATTTCATATATCAGGAGTAGAACTAGAAAAAGGGATGATCCATCAGGTTTCGGACCGATCTCTAATAATGGATCAGATCCCACCAATATTAATCCCTTTTATCCCAGTTATTCCAAGGCAAGGATTCAACAATCACTTAAACAAAATCACGGAACTATTAGTACGTTATTGAATAGAAATAAGGAATGTCAATTTTTGCTAATTTTGTCATCATCTAATTGTTTTCGAATGGATGCATTCAATCATGTAAAAGATCACAATGTAATAAAAGAATCGATTAAAAGAGATCCTATAATTTCAATTCAAAATTCGTTGGGCCCATTAGGAACAGCCCTTCAAATTGAAAATTTTGATTTATTAAACCATTTCAATTTAATAACTCATAATCAGATCTCCATAACTAAATATTTGAAACTTGACAATTTAAATTTAAAAGAGACTTTTCAAGTACTTAAATATTATTTAATGGATGAAACCGGGAGAATTGTTAATCCCGATCCATGCAGTAAGAGTGTTTTGAATGCATTCACTTTGAATTGGTATTTTCTCCATCATAATTATCATCCTAATGATTGTGAATCTTTCTTCACAATAATTAGACTGGGACAATTTATTTGTGAAAATGTATGTATTGCCAAAAGCGGACCACATCTAAAATCGGGTCAAGTTATAATTGTTCACATTGACTCTGTAGTAATAAGATCGGCTAAGCCTTATTTGGCCACGCCAGGAGCAACCGTTCATGGCCATTATGGAGAAATCCTTTACGAAGGAGCTACATTAGTTACATTTATATATGAAAAATTGCGATCTGGTGATATAACGCAGGGTCTTCCAAAAGTGGAACAAGTGTTAGAAGTACGTTCAATTGATTCAATATCGATAAACCTAGAAAAGAGAGTTGAGGGTTGGAATGAGTGTATAACAAGAATTTTTGGAATTCCTTGGGGATTCTTAATTGGTGCTGAGTTAACTTTCGTGCAAAGTCGTATCTCTTTGGTTAATAAGATCCAAAAAGTTTATCGATCTCAAGGGGTGCAGATCCATAATAGGCATATAGAAATTATTGTACGGCAAATAACATCAAAAGTATTGGTTTCAGAAGACGGAATGTCTAATGTTTTTTCACCCGGAGAACTAATTGGATTGTTCCGAGCAGAACGAACGGGACGCGCTTTAGAAGAAGCCATCTGTTACCGACCCATATTATTGGGAATAACGCGAGCATCTCTGAATACTCAAAGTTTCATATCAGAGGCGAGTTTTCAAGAAACTGCTCGCGTTTTAGCAAAAGCTGCTCTCCGCGGTCGTATCGATTGGTTGAAAGGCCTAAAAGAAAACGTTGTTCTAGGCGGTATGATACCCGTCGGTACCGGATTCAAAAGATTCGTGCAAGGCTCAAGGAAACATAAAAAGATGCCTTTGAACAGCAAAAAGAAGAATTTATTCGAGGGGGAATTTAGAGATAGAGATTTTTTATTCCACCAGAGAGAGTTATTTGATTCTTGCATTTCAAGAAATTTCTATGATACATCAGAATAAGCATTTCTAGGATTTAATGATTCCTAAGAGCGGATTCATCCTTTTATTTTATTTTAATTAATCGTGGTCCTGTGATTTGTTTCATGTGATTTATTAATAGTAATAAAGAAAATAAGGAATAGAATGAAATTAATTGCTTGGATCGTATATCAACATCCAATCTCCGGGAAAAGATAAGGTTCCATCGGAACAATTATTTATTTCAGGGTACCCCCTCTCTCTTTTTCTTTGTTTGAAAAAGAAAGAGAGAGAGAGGAAGTGTGGGTAGAAATGATAAAAAGATATTGGAACATTAATTTAGAAGAGATGATGAAAGCGGGAGTTCATTTTGGTCATGGTACTAGAAAATGGAACCCAAGAATGGCCCCTTATATCTCTGCAAAACGTAAAGGTATTCATATTACAAATCTTACTAGAACTGCTCGTTTTTTATCAGAAGCTTGTGATTTAGTTTTTGATGCAGCAAGCAAGAGAAAACAATTCTTAATTGTTGGTACCAAAAATAAAGCAGCGGATTCAGTAGCCCGGGCTGCAATAAGGGCTCGGTGTCATTATGTTAATAAAAAATGGCTCGGCGGTATTTTAACGAATTGGTCTACTACAGAAACTAGACTTCAAAAGTTCAGGGACTTGAGAATGGAACAAAAGACCGGTAGACTCAACCGTCTTCCGAAAGGAGATGGGACTCGATTGAAGAGACAGTTAGCTCACTTGCAAACATATCTGGGTGGGATTAAATATATGACAGGGTTACCCGATATTGTAATACTCGTTGATCAGCAAAAAGAATATACAGCTCTTCGGGAATGTATCACTTTGGGAATTCCAACCATTTGTTTAATTGATACAAACTGTGACCCGGATCTCGCAGATATTTCGATTCCAGCGAATGATGACGCTATAGCTTCAATCCGATTAATTCTTAATAAATTAGTATTTGCAATTTGTGAGGGTCGTTCTAGCTATATACGAAATTCCTGATTAATAATAAGATAGATTAATAATAAGATAAAGAAATTATTTTGTGAACTCCATATATTTATGGATATATAATCGGTTACTATTTGTCAATCGTGCAAAAGAGATAAAAATAACTAGCTATATTATGTGATTTGTTGATATTTCAAATATACAATTTTAGTAGGCAAATAAAAAAAACGATGGTTGAATCAAAATAATTCCTTTTAAAGTTTTCTTTCAGGGGGTAGTATGAATGTTCTATCATGTTCCATCAACATCCTAAAAGGGTTATTATATGATATATCTAGTGTGGAAGTAGGCCAGCATTTCTATTGGAAAATAGGAGGTTTCCAAGTACACGCCCAAGTACTTATTACTTCTTGGGTTGTAATTGCTATCTTATTAGGTTCAGCCATTGTAACTGTTCGGAACCCCCAAACCATTCCAACTGGCGGTCAGAATTTCTTCGAATATGTCCTTGAATTCATTCGAGATGTGAGCCAAACTCAGATCGGAGAGGAATACGGCCCATGGGTCCCCTTTATTGGAACGATGTTTCTATTTATTTTTGTTTCTAATTGGGCGGGTGCACTTTTACCTTGGAAGATTATAGAGTTACCTCATGGGGAGTTAGCTGCACCTACGAATGATATAAATACTACCGTTGCTTTAGCTTTACTTACGTCAATAGCCTATTTTTATGCGGGCCTTAGCAAAAAAGGATTAGGTTATTTCAGTAAATACATTCAACCAACTCCAATTCTTTTACCCATTAACATTTTAGAAGATTTCACAAAACCCTTATCACTTAGCTTTCGACTTTTCGGAAATATATTAGCGGATGAATTAGTAGTTGTTGTTCTTGTTTCTTTAGTACCTTCAGTGGTTCCTATACCTGTCATGTTCCTTGGGTTATTTACAAGTGGTATTCAAGCTCTTATTTTTGCAACTTTAGCTGCGGCTTATATAGGCGAATCCATTGAGGGGCATCATTAACGAATTTTGTTTTGAAATAGACTTTTTTATCTTATAGTCTAAGGCAATCTATTCTTGTTCAAGATAATCTACTTATACTTAGTGAACATAAATATACACATAAATAGAAAAAAAGTTTATAACGATCTAAAGGAATAGTAAAAACAAAAAGGAAAGAAATCTAAAAGAGTTTTGTCCTAAACGATCTTTTTCCTAGAATTCGTTTGAATCATTTATACCTTCGTCCAATCAATTTTTTTTTTGGCTTGATTATTTTGTTCATTCAATTCCAATCCAATTTTAGGAGTCATAATCTGAATAAGAGTTGTTTCCAACATGTGATTAAAAAAAGGGGTTTTTTATATAGAGCTATTTCTATTTCACTCGGTTTTATTCAATTCAATAGATTGACTAATAATAAAATATTAAGAAATTATAAAAAAAAAAATAATAAAATAACTTACAAGAAAACAAAGACTTATATTTCTATGCAATGATTCAGACTAATGAATTTGTCCATTTAGATTGATTGTATCCAAGTGGGATAATGATAAGGAAGAGAATAAAAAAAAAAAATGGATTATTATTATTTACAAGAGTGAAATCAAACTAAGTTTATGGAATATATATATAAATAATGGAATAATGGCTATAACTCAATTTTCTTTTTGTGAATATTTCAGCATCTAAAAAATTTTTTTAGAATCCGATTGAATTTAAGATACGAATAGTTGGTTTACGTTATGGAAGAAAGACGTGTATATGCAATATTAACTATTTATATAGTTAGATATTCGTTAAAAGATAGGTCGTCTAAAAGATATATCTAATCTGCCCTGGAGATTTCGATAGGGATTTCACTAAAAATCCCTCCTTTTCGTTTGGAACTGGGAATTCAATATTGAATAATTGAATAAAGAGATTAAATCAAGAAAAAGAATGAATAGTTCGAAATTTATTGGTTGATTGTATCATTAACCATTTTTTTTTTGGTGCGAGGAACTTATCATGAATCCATTGATTTCTGCCGCTTCCGTTATTGCTGCTGGGTTGGCTGTTGGGCTTGCTTCTATTGGACCTGGGGTTGGTCAAGGTACTGCCGCGGGGCAAGCTGTAGAAGGTATCGCAAGACAACCCGAGGCAGAGGGAAAAATACGAGGTACTTTATTGCTTAGTCTGGCTTTTATGGAAGCTTTAACAATTTATGGATTAGTTGTAGCCTTAGCACTTTTATTTGCGAATCCTTTTGTTTAATCAAACGTATTGTTTTTTATTGCCTTGTACTTGCTGCTTGTTTTTTCAAATTCTACCAAGATTTCATTCCTAAAATTACTTATTTATTTTTATTTGGACAATAACCTACCACGGGAAGGACTCATTTGAGGATGAGGAATTAGTATACTAATTCGCTTTCTTCCTTCCCTCTTCT